CCTGCTACTTCTTCTCGAACCATACTCTTATTTTTATTTTATTTATGATTATTGGATCAGATCATTGAATCATTTATTTCTCTTAGAATCTCTTGAATTATTATTTCTACACACGTCTTTTTTTAGGGGGGCGACATCCATTATGCGGCATGGGTGTTACATCACGTACGAAACTTAATAGCATCCCATTTCTACGAAGGGCCCGCAATGCCGCATCTCTTCCAAGACCTGGACCCTTTATCATAACTTCTGCTCGTTGCATACCCTGATCAACTAATGTACGAATAGCATTAAAAGCCGCGGCTTGAGCAGCATAGGGTGTTCCTTTTCTTGTGCCTCTGAATCCAGAAGTACCTGCGGAAGCCCAAGAAACCACCCGACCTCGTACGTCTGTCACAGTTACAATAGTATTGTTGAAACTCGCTTGAACATGAATAACTCCTTTTGGTATTCTACGTTCATTCTTTTTTGAACCAATACGTGCATTCTTACGCAAACTAATTTTTGCTATAGGTTTTGTCATATTTTATTAGATAATATTCATAAGAATAAAATAAAAAGAAAGAAGAATCATAAAGATACGGGGATATCTATTTCATATGAAAACGAATCCTTTTTTTTTACATGTACATGCGTTTTTCTTTGAAAAAGTTCTTGATTTAGAACTTGATAAGGATTACCCCTGTCTTTGTTTATGTCTCGGATTGGAACAAATGACTATAATTCGCCCCCGCCTACGAATCAAGCGACATTTTTCACAAATTTTACGAACAGAAGTCCTTATTTTCATATTTATAATTCCTTACTTTCATTCTGAATCTATTTCTTTTTTTTGAAACAAAAATGAGTTTCTTGCATTTTTTCACTTCAAATTATATTCATATTCCTACGAAACGAAAAGGATGTTTAAAAGAATGATCTAATCGTTCGAATCTTTTTTGCGAAGTCTATAAATTATACGTCCCCTTGTTGAATCATAACGACTCATTTCGATTTTGACCCTATCTCCGGGTAGTATACGTATAAAACTGCGTCGGATTCTCCCTGAAATATAACCTAGAATTAGATCTTCATTATCTAATCGAACTCGGAACATACCGTTGGGAAGTGATTCAGTAATTAAACCCTCATGAATCAATTTTTGTTCTTTCATTCCAGGGAACCCCCTTTAAGTATTAACTAATAGAGGAAGGGTTCTATAATTCACTTCTCCTCTCTCTTTTACAAATAGTAAGTTTGAGAGAAAATTAGGGTATCCCAGGAGAATCACCATATATAACACAAAATTTCTCCTCCAATTTTTTCTAGTCGAGCTTCTCGATCTGTCATTATACCTCGAGAAGTAGAAAGAATTACAATTCCCATTCCACCTAAAATCTTAGGAATTCGTTGATAGTTGGAATAGATTCGTAGACCGGGTCGGCTGATACGCTTTAAATTTATTTTATTCCCTTTCCTAGTCTTTCTATGTCGTAAGGTTGAAACCAAGAAATTTTTTTGACTTTCTTGATGTTTTCGAACGTTTTCAATAAAACCTTCTCGTAAAAGTATTTTCACAATATTTTTAGTGATATTAGTAGATACTATTTGAACTTTTCCTTTTTGATCTATGTCAGCATTTCTTATAGAAGTTATTATATCGGCAATAATGTCCCTACCCATGATGAACTATAGTTATTGGTGCCTCCTAATTTTGATATAATCAACATGCTTCTTTTTTGTTTTATTTTTTATTGAATTTTTTTTCATTTTGAAATTATAAAAAATTCTTAGAAATTTAAAGTATATGCATGAGACACAATCTATTAATCAGATCTATTTCAGGTATTTGAATATCCTATAGATAGTATAGGATATATCCTATTTTCATCTATAAGACTTCGGGTGCTAATGAAACTATTTTAGTAAAATTCAACTGTCGCAATTCCCGAGCAATAGCACCAAAAATTCGAGTTCCTTTTGGATTTCCTTCTTGATCAATGATAACCGCTGCATTGTCATCATATCGTATTATCATGCCGTTGTCACGTTTGAATTCTTTACACGTTCGTACAATCACAGCTCTAATTATTTCTGATCTTTCTAGAGGCATGTTGGGCACTGCTTCTTTTATTACAGCAACAATAACATCGCCAATATGAGCATATCGATGATTACCAGTTCCTATGATTCGAATACACATCAATTCTTGAGCTCCACTGTTATCCGCTACATTCAAAACGGTCTGAGGTTGAATCATATCATTTTTATTTTAATCTATTATTTCAATGCAAGGAAGAATGAAAAAAAAAAAAAGAAATATTGTCTCTCCAGAGATAAAGAAATCCGTGGTTGTTTTTTCATTCTCTATACTACTACTTCTTTTTCTTCTTTTACTTTTGTTTAACTATTCTGAAATGACAAATTGAGTTCGTATAGGCATTTTGCATGCAGCTATTCCCATAGCAGCTTTGGCTACAGTTTCTGATACTCCACTCATTTCATAAAGTATTCGGCCCGGTTTAACAACGGATACCCAATATTCGGGGGATCCCTTGCCCGAACCCATACGTGTTTCTGTAGGCCTTAAAGTAACAGGTTTGTCGGGAAAGATACGTATCCATATCTTTCCACCACGACGCGCATATCGTGTCATTGCTCTTCGCCCTGCTTCTATTTGTCTAGCTGTGATCCAAGCAGGTTCAAGTGCCTGAAGAGCATATTTGCCAAAACAAATATAATTGCCTCGGCAAGATATTCCCTTCATTCTACCTCTATGTTGTTTACGAAATCTAGTTCTTTTGGGGTTATAGTTGATGGTTGTTTCCGAATTCCATCTCTACTGCAAAGCCGGACATGAGAGTTTCTTCTCATCCAGCTCCTCGCGAATGAAATTCTTAAATATTCAAAAATCTTACATATACACATGTATTTATGTATTTCATTCTATCAAAAGAAAGAATATACTAATTTTTTCATATTTAATTTGTTACATAGGTAACTGTATATAACTAGGCGTGTTTATGTTTATATCTATATAATAGATATATAATGCTTCTTTCTTTTATAAAAATTTATAAAGTATCTTACTTTATCTCTATTGAATCATGTCAATAGTCATCCAAGAAAAGAAATTCTTAAATAAAAAAAAAAAAGAAAGAAAGGTTTCGCGGGCGAATATTGACTCTTTCCTCCTTCATTTGTAGGGTCAATGGATGACTCTTCAGAAGAAAGATTTTTTTCTTGTTCATTCCGCCATCCTACCCAATGAATCATTAGGATTGATTCGTTTTGAAGAGAATCCTATGTAATCACAGGTTCCATCGTTCCCATAGCTTCTCTATTAATACTTAGGTTTGAACTCTGCAATGGAGCTCTCAACAAAATCTATTATTTGTTTCCGAGTAAATCTTCTCAGTTTTTCTTAAACCCGAAGCTCGATTCAATTATTCTATTTATTATATTTTTATTTGTATATTTCTTATTCTATTGTAATTTTAGATTTTGTATTCTTATTTTATATTGATGTTGATGCTTTCTAACACTGCCTTTTTTATGGGTTAATTCTTCATAAACCATACATATGGGAATCATATATCGTTGAGATCTTTATTCTCTCTTTCTATCATCCTTCCATTTTTCCACATCCCCCCTTTTTTTCACAATCCATAATCAGATTTCTTTTTTATGAAAAGGATTTCAGTTGCTACAACTATATGATCGATTCAGTCATATAGTGACTGTTTCTTGGGATCTCGACAATACGAAGCAATAAGTTGGTTTTTAGTTTCTTTAGTTTTGATAGTTACTAAGTTTATAGCGGGGTGAGACTTTTTTTTTTCAATCTCAATTATAAACTCTAAAGAAAAAACTAACGAGTCACACACTGAGCATAGCAATTATAAAAAAATCTCAATTAAATAAAGGGTAAATCAAATTTTTATTTAACCTTATAGAATTAGAATTGTTCGTTTTTCTTTGATTTTTGATTAAGAAAAAAATAAGAAAAGAGTTTCTAAATCTTTTCTATCGATGAGTAGAATGTCGAGATAAAGAAAGGTTCATTATTCTGATTTTATTATTCTTGGTTGACAAATATCCAAATTTTGATACCTAAGACTCCATAGATAGTTCTAATTGTATGGGAACAGTGATCGATTTTAGCGCGAATTGTTTGTAAAGGAACCCTGCCTTCTCTGATCCATTCGACACGTGCAATCTCTTTTCCATCGATACGTCCTGCAATTTGCACTTGAATTCCTTTTATACCCGTTTGTTCAGTTAATTCAATAGCTTTTTTCATTGCCTTTCGAAATGAGACTCTATTTTTTAATTGTAAAGCTATATATTCTGCAAGAATATTAGGTTGTCCATAAGGCTTTTCAATTCTTGTGATACCTATATTGAGTCTCCGGTTTACAGAATGAAACTCTTTTTGTAAATTCATCTGTAATTCTTCGACTCCCCGTGTCCGCCCTTCTATTAATAAATTAGGAAATCCAATATAGATTATGACCTGAATCAAATCTATTCTTTTTTTAATTCCTATATGGACAATTCCTTCGAAACCTGAGGATATTTTCTTATTCTTTTTTACATAGTCCTTAATACAATTCCGTATTCTTTCATCTTCTTGTAGACCCATGGAAAAATTTTTTGGTTTTGCGAACCAAAAAGAATGATGACTTTGAGTTGTTCCAAGTCTAAAACCAAGTGGATTTATTTTTTGTCCCATATTTTTCTATTCTTTTTCCATCCATTATTTTTATAATTTTTTTATAAATATTAATCTAAATTTTAGATTTTGCTTTTAAAGAAATCTTTATATGACAAGTAGTTTTTTTTATCAGATAACTACGTCCTCGAGCCCGGGGTTTTAACTTTTTCACAATAGCACCTCTATTGACTTCAGCTTTACTAATAAATAAATCAACTTCATTCAAACCCATATTATGACTAGCATTTGCTGCTGCAGAATAAACTAATTTTAAAATTGGATAAGATACCCGATAAGGCATTAGTTCCAGTATCATGAGTGTTTCCTCATAAGAACGTCCGCGAATCTGATCAATTACTCTTCGTACCTTGAAAACAGACATATATATATGTTGAGCTAAAACTTTTGCTTCTCTATCCAAATTTTCGTTCTTGATCATAAAAGTTCTCCCCCGCCAATGAATGATAAGTGCCTAGGTGAAGTATAGTATAAGATAAGTCAGAAAAGTCTAAGTCTTATGAAAAATAAAATAAATCTACCTATACTCTTACTATAAGATAAAGACTCTTAAGTCTAAATAGAAGGCTTTTCACATGAATACTTAGTAGAACGACTAACGACGAGATTTATTATCGTTTCTCGCGTGTCTCACGAAAGTTATAGTAGGTGCAAATTCTCCCAATTTGTGACCGACCATACGATCTGTGATATAAATAGGTAAATGTTCCTTTCCATTATGAATAGCGATTGTATGGCCAATCATTGTGGGTATAATGGTAGATGCCCGAGACCAAGTCACTATGATTTCTTTCTCCTCCCTCCTGTTGAGTTTTTCAATTCTTCCCGATAAATGATTAGCTACAAAAGGATTCTTTTTGAGTGAACGTGTCACGGCTGATTACTCCTTTTTTTTCCATTTTTTAAATTGGCATTCTATGTCCAATATCTCGATCTTAATCTGAAGTATAACGATGAATGGAAAAAAGAGAAAATCCTTTAGCTAGATAGGGGAAGGGGCGGATGTAGCCAAGTGGATCAAGGCAGTGGATTGTGAATCCACCATGCGCGGGTTCAATTCCCGTCGTTCGCCCATCACATTATTTCCAATTCCAAAAATTCGATTTTCAATGTTCCTATTTACGGCGACGAAGAATAAAACTATCACTATATTTGTTCCTTTTCCTACTTCTTCTTCCAAGCGCAGGATAACCCCAAGGGGTTGTGGGTTTTTTTCTACCAATTGGGGCTCTCCCTTCACCGCCCCCATGGGGATGGTCTACAGGGTTCATAACTACTCCTCTTACTACAGGACGCTTACCTAGCCAACACTTAGATCCGGCTCTACCCAAACTTTTTTGGTTCACCCCAACATTACCCACCTGTCCGACTGTTGCTAAGCAGTTTTTGGATATCAAACGGACCTCCCCAGATGGTAATCTTAATGTGGCCGATTTACCCTCTTTTGCAATCAGTTTCGCTACAGCGCCTGCTGCTCTAGCTAATTGTCCACCCTTTCCAAGTGTGATTTCTATGTTATGTATGGCCGTGCCTAAGGGCATATCGGTTGAAGTAGATTCTTCTTTTTTATCAATCAAAACCCCTTCCCAAACTGTACAAGCTTCTTCCAAAGCATACGGCTTTCTAGATGTATATGATGATATCTAGACAGATGGATCTTATATGAATCGTATGATGAAGTACCACATGAGTGGATATATAGGAATCCAAATCTGCCGAATCACTCATGTTATGATCTTCTACATCCTAGGTCTCCCCGTTCCGTCATCTGGCTTATGTTCTTCATGTAGCATTCAGACCGGATGACTCTATGAAATTACGTCGATACTTCCACATATTACGGGTAACGTAGGAGACATCTCTATTTTTCCCCGGGGGGTCTTTCTAATTACCACTGCTTAGCTTTCCATTCGCCTCTGACCATCAAATGAAATGTGAATAACCCGTCCTCCTCTCTTTGAAACAAGGGGCGCTTCCGGTTCTGTGCGCGCTTCAAACAATTTTGTCTTCTCCATATTACCATATCTCTAGAGTCAATAATTTTCTATGAGGAACTACTGAACTCAATCACTTGCTGCCGTTACTCAACAGTTTTCTGTTGAGGTCTATCCCGTAGAGGTACTCCAATTGGATCAGTGATCGATTTCTAGGTTTCGTCGTAAACCTAATTGGTTACTTCCAATTACGTAAATCGATAGTTCAAACCGCACTCAAAGGTAGGGCATTTCCCATTGATATAGGAACTTCTGTACCAGAAACAATGGTATCTCCAATTATAGCCCCTCTGGGATGTAAAATATATCTCTTCTCACCATCCCCATAGTGTATGAGACAAATGTATGCATTTCGATTAGGGTCATATTCTATGGTTACGATTCTACCAGATATCCCTTTTTCATTCCGTCGAAAGTCGATTTTACGGTATAGACGCTTATGACCTCCCCCTCTATGCCCTGCGGTAATGATCCCTCTGGCATTACGACCTTTACCACAATGATGCTGTCCATAGATCAAATTCTTTCGTGGATTGGATTTCACTTGACTGTCTACGGCTCCATTGCGTGTGCTCGGGGTAGAAGTTTTGTATAAATGTATTGCCGTGTTATTAAGTCTTTTGCTTTAAGTTCTTTTCTCTATAAGAGGTGGAATAGAATAACCCGGTTGAAGCGTAATGATCATACGCCTGTAATGCATTGTATGTCCCATAATAGGTCCCATCCTTCTACCCTTTCCCGGGAGTCGATGACTATTCATAGCTCTTACCTTGACACCAAAGAAGAGTTCGACCCAATGCTTTATTTCTGTCCTAGTTGATCCTGATTCGACATTAGAAGTATATTGATTGTTCCCCAATAACCGAATACTTTTTTCTGTAAATACTGCATATTTGATTCCATCCATAAATCCATTTTCTTCCCTATGAGTTCCAGTATCGATAAGAATTCTAGTTCTTACTGTTCATATGTTATGGTATGAATATACCATACCAATTTGCTATGTATGGATGATGAGATTCCATTGATACAGAGCCAATTCCAATAGACTTATTGAATGTTCCCATTGGCGTGCATCCAGCAGGAATTGAACCTACGAATTTGCCAATTATGAGTTGGGCGCTTTAACCATTCAGCCATGGATGCTTAACAGGGATCATCGTACATCGTGAATAACCAAATTCCAATTGAAATGAAATCTTTAGGAGGAATCAATGAAACGACATCAATTCAAATCCTGGATATTCGAATTGAGAGAGATATTGAGAGAGATCAAGAATTCTCACTATTTCTTAGATTCATGGATCAGATTTGATTCAGTGGGATCTTTCACTCACATTTTTTTCCACCAAGAACGTTTTATGAAACTCTTTGACCCCCAAATTTGGAGTATCCTACTTTCACGTGATTCACAGGGTGCAACAAGCAATCGATATTTCACGATCAAAGGTGTAGTACTGCTTGTAGTAGTGGTCCTTATATCTCGTATTAACAATCGAAAGATGGTCGAAAGAAAAAATCTCTATTTGATGGGGCTTCTTCCTATACCTATGAATTCCATTGGACCCAGAAAGGAGACATTGGAAGAATATTTTTGGTCTTCCAATAGAAATAGGTTGATTGTTTCGCTCCTGTATCTTCCAAAAGGGAAAAAGATTTCTGAGAGTTGTTTCATGGATCCGCAAGAGAGTACTTGGGTTATCCCAATAAAGAAAAAGCGTATCATGCCTGAATCTCACCGGGGTTCGCGGTGGTGGAGGAACCGGATCGGAAAAAATAGGGATTCTAGTTGTCAGATATCTAATGAAATCGTAGCTGGAATTGAGATCTCATTCAAAGAGAAAGATAGCAAATATCTGGAGTTTCTTTTTTTATCCTATACGGATGATCCGATCCGCAAGGACCATGATTGGGAATTGTTTGATCGTCTTTCTCCGAGGAAGAAACGAAACATAATCAACTTGAATTCGGGACAGCTATTCGAAATCTTAGGGAAAGGCTTGATTTGTTATCTCATGTCTGCTTTTCGTGAAAAAAGACCAATTCAGGGGGAGAGTTTCTTCAAACAACAAGGAGCCGGGGCAACTATGCAATCCAATGATATTGAGCATGTTTCCCATCTCTTCTCGAGAAACAAGTGGGGTATTTCTTTGCAAAATTGTGCTCAATTTCATATGTGGCAATTCCGCCAAGATCTCTTCGTTAGTTGGGGGAAGAATCAGCACGAATCGGATTTTTTGAGGAACGTCTCGAGAGAGAATTGGATTTGGTTAGACAATGTGTGGTTGGTAAACAAGGATCGGTTTTTTAGCAAGGTACGGAATGTATTGTCAAATATTCAATATGATTCCACAAGATCTATTTTCGTTCAAGTAATGGATTCTAGCCAATGGAAAGGATCTTCTTCTGATCAATCCAGAGATCATTTTGATTCCGTTAGAAATGAGAATTCAGAATATCACACATTGATCGATCAAACAGAGATTCAGCAACTAAAAGAGAGATCGATTCTTTGGGATCCTTCCTTTCTTCAAACGGAACGAACAGAGATAGAATCAGATCGATTCCCGAAATGCCTTTTTGGATCTTCCTCCATGTCCTGGCTATTCATGGAACCTGAGAAGCGGATGAAGAATCATCTGCTTCCGGAAGAAATCGAAGAATTTCTTGGGAATCCTACAAGATCGATTCGTTCTTTTTTCTCTGACAGATGGTCAGAACTTCATCTGGGTTCGAATCCTACTGAGAGGTCCACTAGAGATCATAAATTGTTGAAGAAAAAACAAGATGTTTCTTTTGTCCCTTCCAGGCGAGCGGAAAATAAAGAAATGGTTGATATATTCAAGATAATTACGTATTTACAAGATACCGTCTCAATTCATCCTTCGGAACCATATCACATCCCGGATCTGGTTCCGAAGGATGAACCGGATATGTACAGCTCCAATAAGATTTCATTCTTGAACAAGAATCCATTTTTTGATTTCTTTCATCTATTCCATGACCGGAACAAAGGGGGATACGCGTTACGCCACGATTTTTTTGAATCAGAAGAGAGATTCCCAGAAATGGCGGATCTATTCACTCTATCAATAACCGAGCCGTTTCATAGGGAATTTTCCTTTTCTATTGATTCCTACGGGTTGGATCAAAAAAGATTATTGAATGAGGTATTCAACTCCAGAGATGAATCGAAAAAGAAATCTTTATTGGTTCTACCTCCTCTTTTTTATGAGGAGAATGGATCTTTTTCTCGAAGGATCAGAAAAAAATTGGTCCGGATCTACTGCGGGAATGAGTTGGAAGATCCCAAACTAAAAACAGCGGTATTTGCTAGCAACAACATAATGGAGGCAGTCAATCAATATAGATTGATCCGAAATCTGATTCAAATCCAATATAGCACCTATGGGTACATAAGAAATGTATCGAATCAATTCTTTTTAATGAATAGATCCGATCGCAACTTCGAATATGGAATTCAAAAGGATCAGATAGGAAATGATACTCTGAATCATATAACTATAATGAAATATACGATCAACCAACATTTATCGAATTTGAAAAAGAGTCAGAAGAAATGGTTTGATCCTCTTATTTCTCGAACTGAGAGATCCATGAATCGGGATCCTGATGCATATAGATACAAATGGTCCAATGGGAGCAAGAATTTCCAGGAACATTTGGAACATTTCGTTTCTGAACAGAAGAATCCTTTTCAAGTAGTGCAAGTAGTGTTCGATCGATTACGTATTAATCCATATTCGATTGATTGGTCCGAGGCTATCGACAAAGAAGATTTGTCTAAGCCACTTCGTTTCTTTTTGTCCAAGTCACTTCTCTTTTTGCCCAAGTCACTTCTTGTGAGTATCGGGAATATCCCCATTCATAGGTCCGAGATCCACATCTATGAATTGAAAGGTCCGAATGATCAACTCTGCAATCAGTTGTTAGAATCCATAGGTGTTCAAATCGTTCATTTGAAGAAATTGAAACCCTTCTTATTGGATGATCATGATACTTCCCAAAGACCGAAATTCTTGATCAATGGAGGAACAATATTACCATTTTTGTTCAAAAAGATACCAAAGCGGGTGATTGACTCATTCCATACTAGAAAGAATCGCAGGAAATCCTTTGATAACACGGATTCCTATTTCTCAATGATATCCCACGATCGAGACAATTGGCTGAATCCCGTGAAACCATTTCATAGAAGTTCATTGATATCTTCTTTTTCTAAAGCAAATCGACTTCGATTCTTGAATGATCCACATCACTTCTGGTTCTATTGTAACAAAAGATTCCCCTTTGATGTGGAAAAGACCCGTATCAATAATTATGATCGTACATATGGACAATTCCTCAACATCTTGTCCATTCGCAACAAAATCTTTTATTTGTGCGTGGGTAAAAAAAAATCTCTTTTTTTGGAGAGAGGGACTCTTTCACCAATCGAGTCACAGGTATCTGACATCTTCATACCTAACGATTTCCCACAAAGTGGTGATGAAACGTATAACTTGTACAAATCTTTCCATTTTCCAATTCGATCCGATCCATTCGTTCGTGGAGCTATTTTCTCGATCGCAGACATTTCTGCAACACCTCTAACAGAGGAACAAATAGTCAATTTGGAAAAAACTTATTGTCAGCCTATTTCAGATATGAATCTATCTGATTCAGAAGGGAATAACTTGCATCAGTATCTCAGTTTCAATTCAAACATGGGTTTGATTCACACCCCATGTTCTGAGAAGTATTTACCATCCGGAAAGAGGAAAAAACGGAGTCTTTGTCTAAAGAAATGCGTTGAGAAAGGGCAGATGTATAGAACCTTTCAACGAGATAGTGTCTCAAAATGGAATCTGTTCCAAGCATATATGCCATGGTTCCTTACTTCGACAGGGTGCAAATATCTCAATTTCACCCTTTTAGATACTCTTTCAGACCCATTGCCGATACTGAGTAGTAGTCAAAAATTTGTATCCATTTTTCATGATATGATGCATGGATCAGATATATCACGGCCAATTCCTCAGAAGATTCTTCCACAATGGACTCTGATAAGTGAGATTTCGAGTCAATGTTTACAGAATCTTCTTCTGTCCGACGAAATGATTCATCGAAATAATGAGTCACCCGTTCCATTGATATGGGCACATCCGAGATCAACAAATGCTCGGGAGTTCCTCTATTCCATCTTTTTCCTTCTTCTTGTTGCTGGATATCTCGTTCGTATACATCTTCTCTTTGTTTCCCGAGCCTCTAGTGAGTTACAGACAGAGTTAGAAAAGATCAAATCTTTGATGATTCCATCATACATGATGGAATTTCGAAAACTTCTGGATAGGTATCCTACATCTGAACTGAATCCTTTCTGGTTAAAGAATCTCTTTCTAGTTGTTCTGGAACAATTAGGAGATTCTCTGGAAGAAATACGGGGTTTTGCTTCTGGTGGCAACATGCTATTGGGTGGCGGTCCCGCTTATGGGGTCAAATCAATACGTTCTAAGAAGAAATATTGGAAGATCAATCTCATCGATCTCATACCAAATCCCATCAATCGAATCATTTTTTCGAGAAATACGAGACATCTAAGTCGTACAAGTAAAGAGATCTATTCATTGATAAGAAAAAGAAAAAACGTGAACGGTGATTGGATTGATGAGAAAATAGAATTCTGGGTCGCGAACAGTTATTTGATTGATGATGAAGAAAGAGAATTCTTGGTTCAGTTCTCCACCTTAACGACAGAAAAAAGGATTGATCAAATTCTATTGAGTCTGACTCATAGTGATCATTTATCAAAGAATGACTCTGGTTATCAAATGATTGAACAACCGGGATCAATTTCCTTACGATACTTAGTTGACATTCATAAAAAGGATCTAATGAATTATGAGTTCAATAGATCCTGTTTAGCAGAAAGACGGATATTCCTTGCTCATTATCAGACAATCACTTATTCACAAACCTCGTGTGGGGCTAATAGTTTTCATTCCCCATCTCCTCATGGAAAACCCTTTTCGCTCCGCTTAGCCCTATCTCCTTCTAGAGGTATTTTAGTGATAGGTTCTATAGGAACTGGACGATCCTGTTTGGTCAAATACCTAGCGACAAACTCCTATGTTCCTTTCATTACGGTATTTCCGAACAAGTTCCTGGATGACAAGCCTAAAGGTTATTTTATTGATGATATCGATATTGATTATAGTGACGATATTGATGATAGTGATGATGACCTTGATATTGATACGGAGCTGCTAACTATGACGAATGTGCTAACTATGTATATGACGCCGAAAATAGACCGATTTGATATCACCCTTCAATTCGAATTAGCAAAAGCAATGTCTCCTTGCATAATATGGATTCCAAACATTCATGATCTGCATGTGAATGAGTCGAATTACTTATCCCTCGGTCTATTAGAGAACTATATCTCCAGGGATTGTGAAAGATGTTCCACTGGAAAGATTCTTGTTATTGCTTCGACTCATATTCCCCAAAAAGTGGATCCCGCTCTAATAGCTCCGAATAAATTAAATACATGCATTAAGATACGAAGGCTTCTTCTTCCACAACAACGAAAGCACTTTTTCATTCTTTCATATACTAGGGGATTTCACTTGGAAAAGAAGATGTTCCATACTAACGGATTCGGGTCCATAACCATGGGTTCCAATGCGCGAGATCTTGTAGCACTTATCAATGAGGCCCTATCAATTAGTATTACACAGAAGAAATCCATTATAGAAATTAATACAATTAGATCAGCTCTTCATAGAAAAACTTGGGATTTTCGATCCCAGATAAGATCGGTTCAGGATCATGGGATCCTTTTCTATCAGATAGGAAGGGCTGTTACACAAAATGTACTTCTAAGTAATTGCCCCATAGATCCTATATCTATCTATATGAAGAAGAAATCATGTAAGGGAGGGGATTCTTATTTGTACAAATGGTACTTCGAACTTGGAACGAGCATGAAGAAATTAACGATACTTCTTTATCTTTTGAGTTGTTCTGCCGGATCGGTCGCTCAAGATCTTTGGTCTTCATCCAGACACGATGAAAAAAATTGGATCACTTCTTATGGATTCGTTGAGAATGATTCTGATCTAGTTCATGGCCTATTACTATTATTACTCTTAGAAGTAGAAGGCGCTTTGGCTCTGGCGGGATCCTCACGGACAGAAAAATATTGCAGTCAGTTTGATAATAATCGAGTGACATTACTTCTTCGGTCCGAACCAAGGAATCAGTTAGATATGATGCAAAATGGATCTTGTTCTATCGTTGATCAGAGATTTCTATATGAAAAATACGAATCGGAGTTTGAAGAAGGGGAAGGGGCCCTCGATCCGCAACAGATAGAGAAGGATTTCTTCAATCACATAGTTTGGGCTCCTAGAATATGGCGCCCCTGTGGAAATCTATTTGATTGTATCGAAAGGCCCACTGAATTGGGATTTCCCTATTGGACTGGGTCATTTCGGGGCAAATGGATCATTTATCATAAAGAGGATGAGCTTCAAGAGAATGATTCGGAGTTCTTGCAGAGTGGAACCATGCAGTACCAGACACGAGATAGATCTTCCAAAGAACAAGGCTTTTTTCGACCAAGCCAATTCATTTGGGACCTTGCGGATCCATTCTTTTCCCTATTCAAAGATCAGCCCTCTGTCTCTGTGTTTTCACGTCGAGAATTCTTTGCAGATGAAGAGATGTCAAGGGGGCTTATTGCTTCCCAAACAAATCCTCCTACATCTATATATAAACGCTGGTTCATCAAGAATACGCAAGAAAAGCACTTCGAATTGTTGATTCATCGCCAGAGATGGTTTAGAACCAATAGTTCATTATCTAATGGATCTTTCCGTTCTAATACTCTATCCGAGAGTTATCAGTATTTATCAAATCTGTTCCTATCTAACAGAATGCTATTGGATCAAATGACAAAGACATTGTTGAGAAAGAGATGGCTTTTCCCGGGTGAAATGAAACATTTGATTCATGTAACAGGAGAAAGATTCCCCATTCCTTAGCCGTAAAGATATGTGCCCATGAAAAGGGGATTGAGTGGAACAGGATTGGCCGGATGGTAGAGTCGTGGAAACACTTGTTTCTTCCATCTTTTTGGCCTTAGCTCCATGGAACAATATGCTACTGCTGAAACATGGAAGAATTGAAATCTTAGATCACTATGATATGAACTGCCTAAACAAGAATTCTTGAACGGCGAAAGAGCCTATTACTCGCTACATCAAACAATTTCTACTAATGAAA